AGCCAATCCCTGTATATGTTTCGAAGAATGATTCTAGAATCCGGTTCAATAGAAGATACGGATGGTTTACATTATTAAAGAAACAATGTATATGTGATATTAGATATTCACTAGTTATATATGGGCTATCCATATATATTATTTCCCATCCCACTGAATTTAGACGGATTCCAATGCAAGCCCTTCCGTTTTATCTGTGACTGTGGATTGAATGAATAAACAAATGAAGTCAAGCATGCATATAGAAGAGAAAGAGCGAAGAATTGAAAGAATGGAATGGTTCGGAACAAAGAAATAGAAGAACTGGAACCGTATAGATTTACAAAGACTCCACGGATAGGAACTAAAAACGAGATATCGAAGTAGCTCTGATGATTCAGTAATATTATTATTTCAATTCAGAGTTCTTAGTTCTTTTTTTTTTTTTCGGATAGATCTTAAGTGATGGAATAATGAAGTAATAATTCATCGGTTGATTGTATCATTAACCATTTCTTTTTTTTGGTGCGAGGAACTTAATATGAATCCATTGATTTCTGCCGCTTCCGTTATTGCTGCTGGATTGGCTGTGGGACTTGCTTCTATTGGACCTGGAGTTGGTCAAGGTACTGCTGCGGGCCAAGCCGTAGAAGGTATCGCGAGACAGCCAGAAGCAGAGGGTAAAATACGAGGTACTTTATTGCTTAGTCTGGCTTTTATGGAAGCTTTAACGATTTACGGACTGGTCGTGGCATTAGCGCTTTTATTTGCGAATCCTTTTGTTTAATCCTATAAATGTGAAAAAGAAATACTTATTTTCTTTTCCTATTTTATTGCCGCGGGCTTGCCTTGCCGAATTATATCCAAACTTCACTCCTACAATCACTTCTTCGTTGAGACAATACCCCCGGGGATGGAGTGATTTGAGGATGAGGAATTAGCATAGCAGACCCACTTGCTTTCTTCCCTTCCGTTCTTAAATGGAAACTCTTTTTGACTTTTAGGAAGTGTTGCAACAAACGAGGTATTTCGTAATTGACATGAAACCTGGGACTAAATAAATAGATTATTGATAATTTCCATGGAAATAATAATAAAGAAAAATATTTATTAAAATGAATCTATTCATATTTAGAATAGGGAAATTAATAAAAAGAAATCAATCCAAAACAAAGGGGGCGAAGTGATACAAAAAGAACTCTGTTCCATTTTGTTGGTCCTATCTATAAGAGAAAAGCATATGAGAGATGTAACCGATTCTTTCGTTTCGTTTGGTCACTGGCCATCCGCTGGGAGTTTCGGGTTTAATACCGATATTTTAGCAACAAATCTAATAAATCTAAGTGTAGTGCTTGGTGTATTGATCTTTTTTGGAAAGGGAGTGTGTGCGAGTTGTGTATTTCAAGAATAGGCTGGATCCAACCGGCTGCACTTTCCTTTTTTTTTTTGAATGGGAAAGTTATAAATAGGAAAGAAAGGTGCACGATCTCGACGAATTACTTCTGAATAAATTAAGAAATCATATGTAAGAACCATAGCATTTCGTAACTTATTGGTAAATCAACCTTGATTCTCTATCAGCCAATAATGTGGGACCTTTAACATGGTTAAAGCGAAACCGTTTGAAGTCCAGGCACAACATGGTACTCTTTCTACCACTACGTTAGTACGGAGATGGTTTCGAAAAAATGAATAGTTGGCAATTTATCCGATATAGAACACTCATATCGATAAAATGATTTGAACCATTTACTGTAAAAATAGGTGTCTCGCCCTTTTTTATCCAATGTTGAATCGATGACCTATGTCTAAAATAAGAAGAATTTTTTGGATTTGAAGAAAAAAAAAAAAAAAGAAACAACTTTGCTGACAATGACAGATTTTTGTCGGGTCGGAAGAGTCCTCCGAATATTCCGGTCTCGTATCGGTTTTGATATCTTGGAATACGAACAGAGAAGAGAGGGTAGGCTCATTACATTAAAATAGATGGAATGACCCATTAAGTAACTGAGTGTGAGAGCCAAATGAATCGAAAGATTCATGTTTGGTTCGGGAAGAGATCATGGAAGTGAAGTTGTGAAATGAATGGGAAGATAATCTACTTTCATTAAGTGATTTATTAGATAATCGAAAACAGAGGATCTTGAGTACTATTCGAAATTCAGAAGAACTACGTGAAGGAGCCATTGAGCAGCTCGAAAAAGCCCGGGCTCGCTTACGGAAAGTGGAAATAGAAGCAGATGAGTTTCGAGTGAATGGATACTCTGAGATAGAACGAGAAAAATCGAATTTGATTAATGCCACTTATGAGAATTTGGAACGATTAGAAAATTACAAAAATGAAACCATTCATTTTGAACAACAAAGAGCAATTAATCAGGTGCGACAACGAGTTTTCCAACAAGCCTTACAAGGAGCTCTAGGAACTCTGAATAGTTGTTCAAACAGCGAGTTACATTTACGCACCATCGGTGCTAATATTGGCATGCTCGGGGCCATGAAAGAAGTAACTGATTAGCCC